CCTCATTTTTTCTTTTATGAAATTGATCCCCATCAGAACAAAAATCACTTGAGACATGTACCTACCAATTTGACATAGATCCAAGATATTTGATTAAATCAATGTGATGGAGAAGTTCGATTTGTCCCCTTAATCAAAAAAAAACAATTTCCGAAATTTTATTGATCCCCTTTATCATCCCGGATTTTTTCGTTATAAATTTTCTGGTTTACTACGAAGACATATTTCGTCTTAAAAAAAATGAATGAATCAAGAAAGTAGAAGAAATGGAGTTGAAAGTTGTATTTTTTTGTTGGGGTGGATAAACCATTCCACAAGGGGATCCTTTCCCTCGTATTTCTTTCTATTTATAAGAAACGCTTTATATTATATATAGTTAATCGAGACTATTTTTTTTTTTCATATTGAATTTAGATAGAATTTTAGATCGAATTAAATTAGGTATTCGATTTTTAAATTGAGTATTCGTTTTTCAGTTTTGAAATGAAATTCGAATTCTATTCTAATAAAAGAAAAAATATGACTAATGGATAATGATAATGGCTTTTTATATCGAATCGGATGGGATGGCGGTTAGAATGAAGGATTCATAAATAGGAATAACGAATCAAAAAACTCTATGGAATCGTGAAGGGCGGAAGGATCTCTTGGATTGAATCCTATTCTTACATTCTATTGACTCTATTGACTCTATTGACAATTTAGAAAAATTGTTGATACTATGCTCATAGTATGGTGGCGGTCGGACACATATGCCCCCATCGTCTAGTGGTTCAGGACATCTCTCTTTCAAGGAGGCAGCGGGGATTCGACTTCCCCTGGGGGTAGGGTACTACAAAAGGAAGTTGATCGTGCATTAATTGAAAATGGAATTGATTTTTCCTGGGTCGATGCCCGAGGGGTTAATGGGGACGGACTGTAAATTCGTTGGCAATATGTCTACGCTGGTTCAAATCCAGCTCGGCCCAAGAATTCGCTCATAGACCGTGAGATGCAAATTTTGTCTTTCTGAAGCGCACGATACGTGGGAATAAAAGAATTCCATTCTATATACATACCTCTTTATTTGTTTTATTTACTTGTTCCAAAAAATTCGGATCTAGAGAATATAATGATCTAGATTCATATCAGTATCTGTAAGTATAAAGGAAAGTCTAAATAAACGAAAAAAGAAATCTTTTTTGATTGAAAAATTGATGATCAATCGATTTGTAAATAAAGAAAGAATCACTAGTAATGTAATTACTGTCGTTCTCACAAAAAAGAAAGTGCATAGTCATGCAGATATCACTATATCACTCGTGTCTCTGTTACAACACGAAAAAAATGGGTTTGAATGAAATCCTAAAAATATTGATGCGGTATACCTTATTTCCCTGGGATTGTAGTTCAATTGGTCAGAGCACCGCCCTGTCAAGGCGGAAGCTGCGGGTTCGAGCCCCGTCAGTCCCGACGGATCCAATAGACACATCAACTCACCTCTCTATTTTCTTTTTCTGGTAAAAGGGGCACAATGAAATTAATAGAATTTCGGTCATTCTCAATAGGGATTTTTTTTCTTTTTTCGTTATTTCTCATCAAACACAACCAAATATTTAAATTTTCATTACTTCAACTAGTACCTATTGGGGGGAGAGAGATCTAATTGGACTAATCCAATTATTGGGAACATCATATTCCGGATTCCAAAGGATAGCGTACTGGGTCTGGTCTTTCAATTTATTGCCTCTATCTAATGGAATAGAGTATCATATGTTTCTCGGGAGCACATACACAACTAGAATTCATTTCTTGTACACTCCAAAAAAAATGGAATTTGAGTTACCCGGAAAAAGACTTTTCAGATGAAAACTCTCTCCCTTTCTAGTTCCGATTTTGGGTAGTCTCAATGACTCAAACTAACTCCTTTTTTTTAATCTATCTCATTCCAATTTTACACCGAACTTTTTTTGAATCTATGCTAGTACTAATCCAAGAAAAGAGAATATTAAAAAAAGAAAGATCAAATAACCACCCCCTTTAGCTTTATTATTCGTGTTATTTGTGAGGTAATGAATAATCGTTTGATTGTCCAAGGAAGGCGGTAGGTTGTAGAAAGAATGTAAAAAAAGAAAAAAAGATTTCTCGATTCGATTACGAATTCAATTTTATATTGAGTATGGATAAAGGATCTTCCTATGTTATACTATTTAATTCGCGACGGCGAAGTGATTTGATAGCCCAGATTTTGTTATTCATAATATTGATGCGATTCAATATCATCGAGATGGAATTCATCCCCTTGAATTTACAGGCGAAATTTTGATTATCTCTATGGGATTAAATCCCGAGTTATTGCGAAGTAAAAACCACTTAGATTATGGAAGTAAATATTCTCGCATTTATTGCTACTGCACTCTTTATTCTAGTTCCTACTGCTTTTTTACTTATCATATATGTAAAAACGGTCAGCCAAACCGATTAATCTGAATGAAACTTGACTTCTTATGTCTTTATCAATGAGAATTATTTAAGAAAGAAATATAAATAAAGGATTCCAATTTCGTTTCTTAAATCTTCAATTAAATACGCAGGCTAGAATCAACAGTATTCTATGAGATTTGATAATATGGTAGAAAGGTTGATATATTTCTTTCTACCATATTATCTATTAGATTGGTGGTTTTTTAGTTTATAAAGTTGTACTGTATAAAGATACAGGCTTAATATAGAGCAATCTTCTAAAATATCTATCTTCATATCGATAGAATTCTATCCATAGAATATACATAGGGCCCCAGTTCTATTTCTTTGCTAGATTTCTTTTTTTGATTTGTATTGATTCCGACCGAAAAAAAAAAAAAGGGGGGTAACTCTTACTTTTACGGCTTGAATTCCGAGATTTCTGATTATTTCAAATCGAAATCCCAGTATCTATCGAAAAAAAGAAAATCAAAGAAGTAAAAAGTCTACGGACAGGGCTCCCATTAATTTCATAAAAAAAAACCAGTCATTTTTTTTTAGCATTCCAAACCAAAAAAGTATTTGATTAAATCGCTAACAGAAAGGAGTATGGGAACTTCTTCCAATTTCGAAAAGGAGTAGTAAACCCTACCGATTTGTAACACTTGAACCATGATATGAAATGAGTCGATGTCGATAAAGCATAAATCCAAAAAACAATTGAGAAAGTTTGATTCCTTACCGTAATTACATTAATAGTACTTCTAAAGTCCACTTCTCCCCCATACGACGAGTGAAAGGGAAAATGTAAAGACTACCATTAAAGCAGCCCAAGCGAGACTTACTATATCCATGTGAATTATGTCCCCTATCTGAATATGAAGGAATTATTCCATTCTTGTTCACTAATAATAGTGAAATCCAGGGTGCATAGTCAAAAGGGGATTCTTACTCCCAATTCTTTATTTAATGAACCAATCCAATAAATGCATTTAATTTATAAGAAATTCTTAATACAAATTTTCTGATCATTATGATTTCTAGTCGAATTGGGAAAGATTAAGTACAAGCAAAATATGCAACGACCCCCGTGGACAAGGGAGTCTTACTAATATAGCTATAGCATGTAGGAATAAAAAGATCTATTCTTTTGTTAACCTTCATAATTCATTCATAAAAAAACGGAATAAAAACTATATCTATATAACCAAGGTAAATCATTATCTATCACACACATACCTCTATTTTCTTTATTTCCCATTTTCTCTATTTCGTCTCTGTGAAAAAATGGGGAGACAGTCGATTATATTCTTGACTAGGGGTTACTGAACAGAAGTTTTTTTGGCAGTTTTTTTTTTCTAAAAACTGAATTTGACAATCAAATATTGATCGAATATCTGAGTATTCAAAGACATTCGGGAGTTTGTAGACCAAAGTTGTTTCTCCACAATAAGTAACAGTTAGACTCCCTTTTGGTTATCTAATTCAAGGCCCAGTCAGTAAATATTCCATTAGTAGTGGAAGGGCTATCAAGACTTCTCGGCTCCCTTCATAGTACGAAAATCTTTTTTTGACTCCTATCAAAAAAAAGTTACAGATCTTTTGAGAATCTCCATATGCTTCGAATCAAGGGGGTATCAACAGCCCCCCTCCCCCTATGCTGGCGAAGATTTCGGTGAGTTATATCAAAAAAAAGAAGGGATTTCAGGTCTTTTGTTGACCAGGCGACACCCAGATTTGAACCGGGGAAAAAAGGATTTGCAGTCCTCCGCCTTACCGCTCGGCCATGTCGCCAAAAAAAATAGATGACAATATTACCCCCTTTTTGGTTTGAGGTGTATTGGATTACTGAACTTCTTTTTTTGTACTGACATCTTGAATCCTGTTTGCCTTAACCAAAAGAAACCATTCCCTTTTTTTATTAGATCCAACCCTTCGATTGATTGTATAGTATCACAAAATACACAATACCTAAAAACTTCCCCTATCCTTTCTATTGAAAGGGAAAATTTCTTTCACAAAAAAAATTCATAATAATTTTGAACCATTAACTATTGACTTGTGGCTTGACTGCGAATTCATGAATGATTTTTAGATTTCGATCTTAAATTATGTTTCCCTAATGACATAAGAAAGTCAAAATAATAACTAATTATTGTTGATTCTTTTCAATCAAAAAATTTTTCTTAATTTCCATTTTTCTCAATTTCGATTATAATTATATATTATATATATTATTTATATATATTATATAAAAAAAAATTATATATGTAAAGTAAACTCCGGAACCAGAACATATATAATCCCAGATATAGAATCGGATATTCAAATATAGGGTGCCGATAGGGAATTCTCAGAAAATATCGTACTTCAATTTTTCATTGAATCGATTGACGAAAAAAAGTCTAAATTTGGATAGACCCCCGCCCATGCTGCCCCGAATAGAACAGCAATAAAAGAATAAAAGGGGAGACGGATATATAGAAGATAGCTACACATGTTTAATAAATACAACCCGCTTACCAAGCGTATTTTACGAATTCTAGTAATAAGTAATA